TAATGAAAACAACATAAAAAACTCTGGACAATTTCGAAATCAGACCAAGCGTCTTAATACATATGCAAAAAAATGCATTATTGGCCTACCATTGATTACAAGATTTAGCTTTTAAGAATCGCTATTGCTTTGATACGAATAATGGCAGTCGTTTCAGTATGTTAAGGATACAGATGTATCCACAATTCATTTAGAGTTACTTAATAGCCTATTTCTTATACTATATCTCTCTCCCGTGAAATTCTCGAGCCAAAAGATGGATACATATGCTGTGTTTCATTTTGCTAAATGATATCAATTAAATGGTGTATCAATTCGATAAATTGGATATAGCAATAAATAAATCAGCAAAATTCTTTTATTTTAGATCGAAGAAACATTTCTTCGATCTAAAATAAAAGAATGTACGCTTCTATCCAAATCCAATTTGCATCGATAAAATAAATCCAAATTATAGATTCCAGCAGTAGATGAATAATTGCAAATTTTTGTGTGTACGAGATTCGAATAACTTAAAAATAACTGACATAATTTTTTATTTTTCCTGATCAGAAAAATATATGAAAAAGAAAGGAGGTAGAAAAATTTTTTGATTTATGGTTAAAGAAGAAAAACAAGAAAACAGGGGTTCTGTTGAATTTCAAGTATTCAGTTTCACCAATAAGATACGGAGACTTGCTTCACATTTGGAATTACACAAAAAAGATTTTTCATCGGAAAGAGGTCTACGAAGACTTTTGGGAAAACGTCAACGTTTGCTGGCTTATTTGGCAAAGAAAAATAGAGTACGTTATAAGAAATTAATAAGTCAGTTGGATATTCGGGAGAAGTAATTTAATCGTTCGAATTTTTTTCTTATTTTATTAGTAGTCTTATAGTAGTCTTAGATTTTGCATTTTGATGCGCCTCGTTTTGAGGAATTCATGGAATAATGAATTAAGGAAGAAAAAAGAATATGAACAAGGATACATAACATAAAAAAAAGAATAGATAAGATGATATTCGCCCCCCTCCTATATATTTAATTTCTTCTCCTATACAAAAACCAGCAAGACCTACTCCATTGATAATTCCATCAATAACACCTTTATCAAAAAAATACGTTAGTTCAGCAAATCTTCTTATACCCAGGATAAAGAGCCTAGTATAGAAAACATCTATATAACCGCGATTATATGACCAGCTGTATACCTTTTTTTTTACTTGATCCAAAAAGTTCTTTTTGGGATTTCCTTTTACAAGGTAATTTTTCAAATTCAAATTCTGAAAAAAAGAATAAGCGGATCCATAGCATATATATGCTATGAATAGCCCCAAAATAGCTATACTTACAGAAGAAATTGCATTAGTGATAAATTCATATGAATTTATAGAAGAATTAGAACTTTCTTCGAAAAGGCTTATTGAAGGGGTTAGCCACTTTGATAATATGGTTAACTCCGGTGTTCCATTATCCACTACTCCATTATCGAAATGGATTCCTATGGATCCAATGAACAAAGTAAAAAGCAGTAATATAAGAAGAGGAAATAGCATAGTATTTCCAGTTTCACGAGGATAGACAAAAGTATTTTTCGCTCCAAAGGAAATACTAAAGAATCCTATCCTTTTTCTTGTATTACCAGAAATTGGGGGTATATTTTGTGAAAAAAAAGAAACTCCACTCTTCATTGTTGGTAAAACAAAATCTCTATTGACTCCTTTGGGTAGGCTTTTTCCCCATAAGGATATTGAATACAACGAACCTTCTTTAGTACTACTGTAATTTTTAAAATGAACACGCAAATACCCATCAAAAGTAAGTAAATATATTCGAAACATATAAAATGCAGTTAATCCTGCAGTAAAAGAAGCTATTATTCCAAAAAAAGGTGAATACAACCAACTATTACTAAGGATTTCATCTTTGGACCAGAAGCAAGCAAGAGGTGGAATACCACAAAGAGAAAGTGTACCCAATAAAAAAGTCGTTCTTGTAATAGGAACATATTTTTTTAAACCACCCATAAGAACCATATTCTGACTTTTATCTGGTGAATATCCAACAAGAGGTTCCATTGAATGAATAACGGATCCAGATCCCAAGAACAATAAAGCTTTCGAATAAGCATGAGTGATCAAATGGAATAAAGCTGCTTGATAAGAACCTATACCTAGAGCTAACATCATATAACCCAATTGAGACATTGTAGAATAGGCTAAGCTTCTTTTAATATCTCTCTGAGCAAGAGCTAAAGTCGCTCCTAAGAAAAGTGTTATTATACCTACTAAGGAAATGAAACTCATTATCAAAGGTAGAGATATGAAAAGAGGAAGAAGTCGAGCTACAAGAAAAACCCCCGCAGCAACCATAGTTGCTGCGTGTATAAGAGCCGAAATGGGAGTAGGTCCTTCCATAGCATCGGGTAACCATACGTGAAGAGGGAATTGTGCAGATTTTGCAACTGCACCAAGAAATAATAAAAAAGCAAACAAAGTAGGAAGTAATGAATTAATCCCATTATTAGGAATCCAGTTATTAGCTATTTTGAACAAATCCCGAAACTCTAAACTACCAGTTATCCAAAAAAAACCTAAAATTCCTAATAACAAACCAAAATCCCCTACACGATTAGTTACAAAAGCTTTTTGACAAGCACTCGCTGCAATTGGTCGTGTAAACCAAAAGCCTATCAATAAATAGGAACACATTCCCACAAGTTCCCAAAAAAAATAAATTTGGATCAAATTGGAACTAGTAACCAATCCCAACATGGAAGTATTAAAAAAACTTATATAAACGAAAAATCTCAAATATCCCTCATCGTGAGACATGTAATCGTCACTATAAATAAGAACCAAGATTCCTACAGTAGTAATTAGTATTAACATAATAGAAGTAAGAGGGTCGATCAAGTATCCAAATTCTAAGGAAAAATCATTATTGATGGTCCAAGACCATAGATATTGATAGATAGAACTCCCTTTTATTTGTTGAATAGACAGGTGAACTGAGAATACCAGAGCTATACTTAAGAGTAAAACACTAGGAAAAGCCCATATGCGACGAAGATTTTTTGTTGCTGTCGGAATAAGAAAAAGGCCCAACCCCATTGACATAATAACTGGAAGTGGGAGAAGAGGGATTACCCAGGCATATTGATATGTATGTTCCATAAGAAAAGAAATAGCAATTTTTAGTTGAAATTTATAGTTCTTTTTTTCTAAAAAATTGTTTCCGATTCACCAAACCTATTCTTATTTCTTTCTGAATAAATTAAAAAATCAAAATAAGAATAAGAAAAAATACAGGAATTTTGATTTTTTCAAAATTTGTCTCATTGAAATATTCAAAAATGAAGAATGGGTTTAGTTGCTTAAATTCAAAAAGTTAATCAAAGAATTTCGTTATTTAGTTATTAGATAAAAAAAGATATTTATTAAAATACAAAAAAAGATTGAATCAGTTTACTTTCTATTCCTATTCTTTTTTTTTTTTTTATTTCTTTCTGTTAAAATGAAATAGCTCTCTTATTTCGTAACTGATTGCTTGAATTTCAACTAGATTTTCATTTTATATTTATTTTATATTTATCGGAAATTCTCTAATATTCTTTACTTCATATAAAATGAAAATCCTAATGACTAGAATTATCTAAGTTTTAGAATATCTTGTTCAAGAGACTTATTTTTTTTATTTCGACTGGAATTCGATTCTTGAATATCTTGCCAACTTAATTAACTATTTGAATTTTACCTTCGTTTTATCTCCCCATATTATATGAGGGCTTATACCCATTTATATATGGAGTATATTTGATATATAAATTGATTTAAATAGAAAACCTTTGTATATAATATATCTTTCTATATATTGTATATTATTAAAACAAAGTATAAAATATATACGAAAAATACGCGAAAAACTCTTGTCTTATCCACATTAGACAAAATGAAGTAAAAAAGAATTTCAAATTTCATTATCTTTCAGTATCTAAGTATAAATACTAAGAAAAAACAGAAAGAAGGATTGATTTGCGGCAATAGATGTCTTTCACATACAACTAGAAAAAAAAAAATTCCTCTTTTGAATGGCAGTTCCAAAAAAACGTACTTCGATGTCAAAAAAGCGTATTCGTAAAAATATTTGGAAGAAAAAAACTTATTTTTCCATAGTACAATCTTATTCTTTAGCAAAATCAAGATCATTTTTGAGCGGTAATGAGAATCCAAAACCAAAAGGTTTTTCTGGGTAACAAACAAATAATCAGGGTTTGGAATAATCTGAATTGACCGATTTCAAAGAAATTCCAATTATTTAATATGAATGAATAATTTGGATTAATTAATGAATGTACTTTTATGTGTCAAATTCCGGGGTACAATATTCTTAGAACTAATCCCTCTGTTATTAGGTTTTATAGAACAAAAGTTTTGATATATTGTGTCCTCAGTATTCTTTTTTCCTATCAAAGAACTTTTGATATTTGATAATAGAATCCTCCTATTTTTTTATGAGGATTCTAGTATCAAAAATAGAGTATTCTTGCAATAGGATTTCGAATTTCTACCTATCTTATCCAAAATTCACAAATAAATTCGTTTAGGACGGGTAAATCATATTAATAAGAGCATAAAGGCTTTAACTTTAGAAACTTTTCAAAAAAAAAATCTTTGTATTTAATGATTAAATTCTAATTTTCCTAAATTCTATGGATTCTCCCAATCTCGACGATTCGCGAGAAAATAACTATTATTCTTTTAAGTTAACTATTATTTCAAGTTAGCCGCCATGGTGAAATTGGTAGACACGCTGCTCTTAGGAAGCAGTGCTCAAGCATCTCGGTTCGAGTCCGAGTGGCGGCATTCTCGAAAAAGAATACAATAGATTAGAAAATGGATTCAGTTCGAAATTTCCAATTTTGTAATGGGACCTTCTCCTTATGCTATTTGCAACTTTAGAACATATACTAACTCATATCTCTTTCTCAACTATTTCAATTGTGATTACGATTCATTTGATAACCTTATTAGTTCGTGAACTTAGGGGATTACGTGATTCGGCAGAAAAAGGAATGATAGCTACTTTTTTCTCTCTAACAGGATTCTTGGTTTCTCGTTGGGTTTCCTCGGGACATTTTCCATTAAGTAATTTATATGAGTCATTGATCTTCCTTTCATGGGCTCTGTATATTCTTCATACTATTCCTAAGATACAGAACTATAAAAATGATTTAAGCACAATAACTACGCCAAGTACTATTTTAACGCAAGGCTTTGCCACGTCAGGTCTTTTAACTGAAATGCATCAATCTACAATACTGGTACCTGCTCTCCAATCTCAGTGGTTAATGATGCATGTCAGTATGATGTTACTAAGCTATGCAACTCTTTTGTGCGGATCCTTATTATCCGCCGCTCTTCTAATCATTCGATTTCGAAAGAATTTCGATTTTTTTTCTAAAAAGAAAAAAAAAAAATTACTTAAAACATTTTTATATAGTGAGATTGAATATTTCTCTGCAAAAAGAAGTGCCTTAAAAAGCACCTCTTTTCCTTCATTTCCAAATTATTACAAATATCAATTAACTGAGCGTTTGGATTCTTGGAGTTATCGTGTTATTAGTCTAGGGTTTACCCTTTTAACCATAGGCATTCTTTGTGGAGCAGTATGGGCTAATGAGGCGTGGGGATCCTATTGGAATTGGGATCCTAAGGAAACTTGGGCGTTTATTACCTGGACCATATTTGCAATTTATTTACATAGTAGAACAAATGCAAATTGGAAGGGTACGAATTCTGCGTTTGTAGCTTCGATAGGATTTCTTATAATTTGGATCTGCTATTTTGGTATCAATCTTTTAGGAATAGGTTTACATAGTTATGGTTCATTTACACTACCATCTAAATGATTACATAATATAAAACATTCATAAAATGAAAGTTTTTCCCATTTTTTTTTGATTTGGGAACCTCTTTGAAAAGACGTTCAAAGGGGTTCCCAAAAATGGGAAATAGATCTAATTATACTTTTTCACTTTTTTTAGAATTTTTTGGTTTTTCCATTATGAAATATAGAGCGGACTCGTTAAAAAAAGAAAATCCTATTTAGGATAATAATTGGATAAGAGAGCCTCTACCCTGTCAACGGATAGCGAGAGAACAAAATCCGGATAAATACCAATTCCTATTACTGGTAAAAAGATAGAGATTAAAAGAAAGAGTTCTCTTGGTCCAGAATCCACAAAATTTGCGTTTGGAACATGAAATAACTTGTATCCATAAAACATCTGGCGTAACATAGATAATAAATAAATAGGAGTTAATATCATTCCAATTGCCATTACAAAAGTAATTAGCATTTTTGGCATTAACATTAATTTTGGACTAGTAATTATTCCGAAAAATACTACTAATTCCGCAACAAAACCACTCATTCCTGGTAAGGCAAGAGAAGCCATTGAAAAGCTACTAAACATAGTAAACATTTTTGGCATTGGTATAGATATCCCTCCTAATTCTTCGAGATAAACAAGACGCATTCTATCACAAGTCGTTCCTGCCAAGAAAAATAGTGTAGCACCGATAAATCCATGGGATAATATTTGTAAAATAGCTCCATTTAGTCCAATGTTGGTTATGGAACCGATTCCTATAATTATGAAACCCATGTGAGATACGGAGGAGTAGGCTATTCTTTTTTTGAAATTTCGTTGACCAAGAGAGGTTGAAGCTGCATAGATTATTTGCACCGCTCCTATTATTACCAACCAGGGGGAAAATAGATAATGAGCATGAGGTAACAAGTCCATATTGATCCGAATCAATCCGTATGCTCCCATCTTTAATAGGATTCCCGCTAAAAGCATACATGTACTGTAATGTGCCTCCCCGTGGGTATCTGGTAACCACGTATGTAGAGGTATAATTGGCAATTTGACAGCATAAGCAATAAGGAAGCCAAAATAAAGTAGTATTTCCAATGTTGCAGGGTATGATTGATTAATCAATTGTTCCAAGTCTAATCTTGGTTCGTTGGAACCATATAAGCCCATACCCAGAACTCCGATTAAGAAAAAAATGGAACCGCCTGCAGTATACAAAATAAACTTGGTAGCTGAATATAGACGCCTTTTCCCCCCCCACATGGATAAAAGTAAGTAAACAGGAATTAATTCTAACTCCCACATGATAAAAAAAAGTAAAAGGTCTCGTGAAGAAAATAATCCTATTTGACCGCTATACATTGCTAGCATCAGGAAATAGAATAATCGCGAATTCCGGGTAATTGGCCAAGCCGCTAAAGTAGCTAAAGTAGTGATAAATCCTGTCAATAAAATAGATCCTACTGAAAGTCCATCGATTCCCAATCTCCAGTGGAAATCAAAAACATCTATCCATTTATAATCCTCTTTTAATTGCATTAAGGGATCCTCTAATTGGAAATGATAACAGAATGCATACGTCATTAGAAGGAATTCTAATAAACAAATAGATATAGTATACCACCTAACGATTTTGTTTCCTTTATGGGGTAAAAAGAAAATTAATAAACCTGCAAATATCGGCAAAACAACAAGTATTGTTAACCAAGGAAAATAACTCATGATAAAGTAATAAATAAAGACAAGATACGTTTTGACCAGAAAAGCCCATGCTCGATTATTTTGAGCACAGGCTTCTTCGGTAAAGAGGAATCAAACGATTCAAGTGGAGTTTTTTGTAACGTATCAATAAGATAGAGCCATGCTGCGGGTTGTTTCAGGCCCTAAATAAACGCGGACACTTAAAAAATCTGTTGGGCAGGCGGATTCGCATCTCTTACAACCCACACAATCTTCGGTTCTCGGCGCGGAAGCAATTTGCTTGGCTTTACATCCATCCCAAGGTATCATTTCTAATACATCTGTTGGACAAGCTCGTACACATTGAGTGCATCCTATACATGTATCATAAATTTTTACAGAATGTGACATTGGATCTAGAAATTTCCCTTTTCAACATAACAATTTTCGATCTGGTAAAAATGAAATTAGTACTATATTAAGTTATATGTATTGTAGACACCAGACGAAGCAATGGTTTATCCAAACTTTAATAAATAATGCAATATATTTCTTAATCTGTTTGTGAGAAAGCATGAAAAGAGCCAAGAGACTTGAATTTAAAGCTTCAACAGTCATAATTATATGAATTCTACATACTAATTCGAATTAGCTAAAAAATTGGCTACTATCTTTGCAATATAAATTATTGCAATTTGAATATTGTAATTGCAATATCAATGAATTGTAAAAAAGCAAAATTCAATAAGTAAAAAAGAATACTATGAAATAACCTACTTCAAAAAGGGGTATTCTCAAATAAAAATAAGAAAAGAAGACTCGAATTTTATTAATCTTAATGTTCCATATTATTATATATGCGCCTTTGTTTAGAGAAATCTATGTCTAATTATTCAAAAAATTCGATTGATTGATACGAGTTGATTTCCTGTTACGATGGATGGAAGAAAGAATGGATAGTCCAATAGCGGCTTCAGCCGCTGCAAGGGCTATAACAAAAATTGCGAAAATGTCTCCTTTTAATTGGCGACTATCAAATAGGGCAGAAAATGTTACGAGATTTAGATTAATTGAATTCAGTATAAGTTCAAGACATATTAGAGCTCTAACCATGTTTCGGCTTGTAATCAATCCATAGATACCAATCGAAAATAAATAGACACTCAAAAAAAGTACATGCTCAAACATCATTAACCAACTCCTTATCAATCTCGATTCATTTCAATATGAGGACAAGAATTGAACCGATTCAATTAATTAGAATAGAACAATTACGCAACAAAAGAGAAAATAAAGTATTTGTTGTGTTGACAGTAGATGGATTTTACTAAATTAAAATTGTTTTATTCTTTAGTTTTTTTTTTTAGATTTGAAAATTCTAAGAATTTATTATTGTCGAGCCATAGTAATTGCCCCTATTAAAGAAACTAGAAGAATTAGGGAAATGAGTTCAAAGGGAAGATAAAAATCGGTTGCTAAATGAATCCCAATTTGTTGAACATTATTTATGAGACCCTGTTCTACTATTTGGTTTGATCTTGTAGTCCAAAGAATTCCATACCACGAGGTATCTGGGATAGTAGTCATTAGTGAAAAAGGAATAGTTATAGAAACGAGTGAAGTAAACCCATCCCCAATAGTCCAATAATTCTTATCTTTAGACCATTCTGCGCCATTTACAAACATTACAGCAAATATGATCAAGACATTTATGGCTCCCACATAAATAAGAAGTTGTGCGACAGCTACAAAGTAGGAATTCAATAAAAAATAGAATAAGGATATACAAACAAGAACTAATCCCAGCGAAAAGGCAGAATAAATTGGGTTGGTAAGTAATACTACTCCTAGGCCCCCTAGTAGAAGAACAAATCCCCCAAATAGCACAAGAATCTCATGTATTGGTCCGGGTAAATCCATTATGGATAAGAAGAAATTAATAGTATAAAATTTTTCATGAACTGACTAAAACTAAAAGATTCAAGGAAAGAAAAAGGTATTAGGATATTTATATATAAATTGTATAGTTAGAAATCACATCACGAAAATCTACTATCATTTTAAATCATGAATAATTTGTAATAAGTGGTAGTTATTAATTTTTCTTTATAGTTAATAAAAAACTATTGGATTTTTCTAACAAAAAAATCCTAGTACCTAGTAATCAGTAATCGTTCTTGAATTCCAAGATTTTTCTTCGTCTATTTTACTTTGAGGCGAATTCCTAATTGTTTGAATTGTGTAATCCCCCATTATAGAGATTGGTAACCGACTCAAAGCAATTTGATTGTAATTCAATTCATGACGATCATAAGTAGAAAGTTCATATTCTTCAGTCATTGATAAACAGTTTGTCGGACAATATTCAACACAGTTACCACAAAATATACAAACTCCGAAATCAATACTATAATTAAGCAATTGTTTCTTTTTAATATCCTTTTCAAATCTCCAATCCACAAGGGGTAGATCTATTGGACATACACGAACACATACTTCACAAGCAATACATTTATCAAATTCAAAGTGTATTCGCCCGCGGAAACGCTCTGGTGTAATTGATTTTTCATAAGGGTAGTGAATCGTTACAGGTAAACGATTTGTGTGGGATAAGGTAATTACGAAACCTTGACCAATGTATCTTGCGGCACGTATTGTTTGTTGACCATAACTAATGAACCCAGTTATCATAGGGAACATATTCTAAATATCTATGAAAAAGGTATGTTTCTTTCTCTTGTTTGAGAGAACTTTTGCGTTGAAGATATTCTTACTGTTATTGTATTATCTTATTTATAGTGAAACGAGTTGGGAAGAAGTTGTTAATAAGAGATTGCCCAGAGAAATAGGTAAAAGAAATTTCCATCCAAGATTTAATAACTGATCCATTCTCATCCGGGGTAAAGTCCATCTTATTGTGATAGAAATGAAGAGAAATAAAAAAGCTTTAGTTAATGTAATAAGGATACCCATTATCATTTCCAAAATTCCCACAATTTTATTCATTTGGAAAAATCCAAAAAAGGATATATAGGGAATAGAAAAATTCCATCCACCTAAGTAGAGAACAGTTACAAATAAAGAGGAAACTAATAAATTTAGGTAAGAAGCAAGATAAAATAAACCATATTTAATACCGGAATATTCGGTTTGATAACCCGCTACTAATTCTTCCTCTGCTTCTGGTAAATCAAAGGGTAATCTTTCACATTCTGCCAAAGAAGAAATTAGAAAAACTAGAAAACCTATAGGCTGACGCCAAAGATTCCATCCAAAAAAACCATATTTTGACTGTGTTTCAACTATATCAACCGTACTTGAACTGTTAGATAATCATAGTCGATGATAACATCACAGTCCCCACCGCTATTCCAAAACCGTACATGAAACCTTAGCTTCATACGGCTCCTCTATGATCAGAAAAAAGGATTATTTCTTTTCCATCTTATCCCCCGGCGTAGATAGAATTAGGTAAGATAAAATTGATTGGAAAGTCCTAAATTAGACCAAAGCAATTCTGTCTGCTAAAATAATAAAAAAGCGCTTCCGAATTGATCTTATCCTTTATATAATAAAATGACAGTTTTTTCTTATTCAGTAATAACTTAATATTGTAATAAAACACTCGTTATAACAATTAAAAAATGAAAAGAATTGGATATTAGTTCACGAAGAATTCCATTCTGTATGAATAGAGACAAAAGAAAGAATAAATAAGGATCTTTTTTTGTATTGCATTCCATATCTTTTGTTCTATTCTTCTTTCCCGGGGAAGGGGTTACTTAAAAAGAAAAAAGAAATAAAGGGTTAATTCGTTCTTGATAGCTATTTCCTTAACAAGTGAATGGGAATATACTCTGGATCGGAATCCGAAGAAAGTACTACTTGATCATTTCCACCAATTTCAAGCCCTTATTATGATTCCTTTTAAGAAGAAGAATGTCTAATGATTTAGATTCTCTCATTACTAATCCTTTATGTACTTTAGTGTTCCTAATCCCTCACTAACTTTTTAGGGATTTTTTTATATGGTTATAAGTTCCAGTAATAACTAAAAATATTCTAGTAATGGAATTCCATATCGTAAATCCTTTATTCTTGCCCGCTTCAAGATATGATGATTAATCAAACAATCCCAATCTTGGGGTAAAGAGTTTACACTGTTTATGTTTTTTCTTGTACGTAGGAAATGAGATTTTTTATTTTTACTACAAATTAATAAGTTGTTTTGTTTCACTCATATAGCTATCTAGTTTGACTTGCCGACCTGAATACAGAATAAGAAAAGGAAGATAAGTATTCAATGGATTTAAGAGGAAAATCTCCTTTTTTAACGAATCACACGTAGAGATATTGCTAGCACACAAAAAGTTAATGGTATTTCATAACTAATAGATTGAGCAGCTGCTCGTAGACCACCTGAGAAAGAATATTTATTATTTGAGCTATATCCTGCCATAAGAAGACCAATAGGAGCAATACTTGAAATGGCAATCCATAAAAAAACACCAATACTAAGATCAGCTAAAACAAAATGATATCCAAAAGGGATAACTAAAAAACTTAATAAAACAGATATGACTGCTATAGAGGGTCCAATGCTAAATAAAGGAATCTCTCCTCGGGATGGGAGGATATCCTCTTTAAAAATAAGCTTAGTTCCATCTGCTATAGCTTGAAGCAGTCCTAAGGGGCCGGCATATTCAGGACCAATACGTTGTTGTATCGATGCGGATATTTCTCTTTCTAACCACACAATTACAAGTACTTCTATTGTAATTCCCAGTAGGAGGGTCAAAATAGGTAGAATCCATATCAGTCCATAGACTTCTTTTAATAATTCCGATTTCGAAAAAGAATTGATAGTTTCTACCTCTACCCTATCTATTATCATTTCAACGATCAACTTCCCCCATAATGATATCTATACTACCTAATATCGTCATGATATCAGCCAATTTCATTTTTTTAACTAGCTGAGGAAGAATTTGTAAATTAATAAAACCGGGTGGACGTATTTTCCATCTCCAGGGGAAAAGACTGTCATCTCCTACCAGATAAATTCCTAATTCGCCTTTTGGAGCTTCTACTCTTACATAAAGCTCTTGCTTTGATAATTCGAAATTTGGAGAAGGTTTTTTACCAAGAAATCTATATTCAAAGTCATTCCATTCCGAATTCTTTGCTTTCTTAAAGCGTTGGGCTTCTAAATTCTCATAAGATCCTCCAGGAATTTTTTCTATAGCCTGTTGAATAATTTTAACAGATTCTTTCATTTCACCAATTCGTACTAAATAGCGAGCTAATGAATCTCCTTCTTTTTGCCATTGGACTTTCCAATCGAATTGATTGTAAGACTCATAAGGATCAATTTTACGAAGATCCCATTGTATTCCAGAAGCTCGTAACATTGGTCCTGATAAGCCCCAATTTACAGCCTCTTCTCCGCTAATAAAACCTACCCCTTCAACTCGTTCTAAAAAAATGGGATTCTGTGTAATAAGTTGTTGATATTCAACGACTCCTCGTAAAAAATAATCACAGAAATCTAAACATTTCTCCGTCCATCCATAAGGTAGATCGGCAGCTACTCCGCCGATGCGAAAATAATTATGCATCATTCGCATACCTGTAGCAGCTTCAAATAGATCATATATCAATTCTCTCTCTCTAAAAATGTAGAAAAAAGGAGTCTGTGCGCCGAGATCCGCCATAAAAGGCCCAAGCCATAATAAATGAGAAGCTATACGGCTCAATTCTAACATAATTACCCGAATATAGCTGGCTCTTTGAGGTATTTGAATATTCTCTAAGAATTCTGGTGCATTTACTGTTATTGCTTCTGTAAACATAGTAGCTAAATAATCCCACCGTGTTACATAAGGCAAATATTGTATAATAGTCCTGTTTTCGGCGATTTTTTCCATTCCTCTGTGTAAATAGCCTAATATGGGTTCACAATCAACAACATCTTCACCATCGAGAGTAACGATCAGTCGAAGAACACCATGCATTGATGGGTGCTGAGGGCCCATATTGACTATCATTAGATCTTTTCTTGTAAACGGTAGACTCTTATTCTTTTTTCTTCCTTAATTCATTATTCCATGAATTCCTCAAAACGAGGCGCATCAAAATGCAAAATCTAAGACTACTATAAGACTACTAATAAAATAAGAAAAAAATTCGAACGATTAAATTACTTCTCCCGAATATCCAACTGACTTATTAATTTCTTATAACGTACTCTATTTTTCTTTGCCAAATAAGCCAGCAAACGTTGACGTTTTCCCAAAAGTCTTCGTAGACCTCTTTCCGATGAAAAATCTTTTTTGTGTAATTCCAAATGTGAAGCAAGTCTCCGTATCTTATTGGTGAAACTGAATACTTGAAATTCAACAGAACCCCTGTTTTCTTGTTTTTCTTCTTTAACCATAAATCAAAAAATTTTTCTACCTCCTTTCTTTTTCATATATTTTTCTGATCAGGAAAAATAAAAAATTATGTCAGTTATTTTTAAGTTATTCGAATCTCGTACACACAAAAATTTGCAATTATTCATCTACTGCTGGAATCTATAATTTGGATTTATTTTATCGATGCAAATTGGATTTGGATAGAAGCGTACATTCTTTTATTTTAGATCGAAGAAATGTTTCTTCGATCTAAAATAAAAGAATTTTGCTGATTTATTTATTGCTATATCCAATTTATCGAATTGATACACCATTTAATTGATATCATTTAGCAAAATGAAACACAGCATATGTATCCATCTTTTGGCTCGAGAATTTCACGGGAGAGAGATATAGTATAAGAAATAGGCTATTAAGTAACTCTAAATGAATTGTGGATACATCTGTATCCTTAACATACTGAAACGACTGCCATTATTCGTATCAAAGCAATAGCGATTCTTAAAAGCTAAATCTTGTAATCAATGGTAGGCCAATAATGCATTTTTTTGCATATGTATTAAGACGCTTGGTCTGATTTCGAAATTGTCCAGAGTTTTTTATGTTGTTTTCATTACAAAATGATGGATCTCCTTCCGTAACTTTCCAATTACGAGTACGAGAATTGAAAGACATGAAAATTCTCAATTCTCTACAGCGTCTAGGAGATAGATAGAATATTTTCAGGAACAAGAAAATCAGAAGAATCTTTTTCTCTATTCACTACCATTCCGCGTCTTCGACTTCTATTAGTTTCTTTTCTTCTTTAATGCAATAGCTATAGTTTGATTTTGATATAGAATCCATTTCTCAAAGTAATGGAAACCATTCTCTTATAGGAAATGGTTCGAAAATCGCTATTCCACCTTTTAGGTTTAGGTATCGTGAAAAGTGATACCTGTGAAGATCGTGCATTTCAGTCACATTCAGATCCGTTTTTCGAGTTCATGATATAACCAAATTGGATGGATCTTCCACCCGTTTAGCTAAGAAAGAATCGA